CGATCACTTTTCAGTCATTCATTGAATGATAAATCACTACAAGTGAAGGAGATACACGATTTAAATAACGAAAGATCCAATATTTAAAAATTGTATCTAAAATGACTGGAAAAGTAGAAACAAGACCGGATATAATTTGATCATTATGAGCAAATCCAAAATCTTTGTAGACAGAGCCAATCATTAATTCCCAACCGTGGGGCGAATGGAATCCTATACATAAATCAGTTAATAAAAGAATAGAAAAAGCTTTTATTGTGTCGCTTAAGTTGTATAGGAATTCTTGAAACCAAGAGTTAAGAATAACAAGTTCTTCATTACCTAGAATAGAATAACCACTTAGAATACCGAAACAGATTATATTTGTCGAGAAGTGTAAAATTGTATGGATGCGATCCTCGTTGTGCATCTTGATCAATTGGATCGTTTCTTTGTAGATTTCGATGCGAGGCTTTTGTAAATGTGTTTCCGGGTATTCCTTTATCATTTCGTCCAAACGTAAGAGTTCCTCTAAGTCTATGAATTCTTTTAGAATACTCTTTTCTTGAATATCATTCAAAAAAATTTCGGATTGCCTAGTATTCCACCAATTAGTAAACCAAGATTCCAGACTTTTATTAAATGAGAGAGAGATCCACCAAGGCAAAAATACTATAGATGCAAGATATAGAAGGGAAATTAATACTTTCTTTTTTGCCATTTTTTCGTCTGTGAATTTTAAAATTTTTAATGAACGCACCTCATTCGTCGACTCTATATGATACTAATATTTCTATCAAGCATAAGTGCTATTACAAGTCATCGATGTATTTCCGGATTTTTTTGTGATTCAGTACAGCGGTTAGTCCTTGAATTTAGAAAGAATATAGAATAAGAAAGAGCCCTCTTCAAATTAATAGTAGTCGGATTTCGAGACGAAAGAACTCCCGTTCTATCAAAATATCAAATATTTAGAAAATAATTCTTTACTTTATGATGAAATGTTTTGTTTTGATATATGATGAATCTATCATTTAGATTTGTTACTGAATTGAGTTAAGTGGATTTACATACGCATAAAAAAAATTGTGGACATAAACAATTTCGTTTTAGAATTGTTTCATATACGTTTGCTTTGGCTCGAGTAAGCGTTCTGAAGAAACTTCAGTTAAGTTCTGCTATAGAAAAAAAGATGATTCTTGAGTTTTTTATCTCTTGCAAAGTATTCATTCTTCAGTTCCTTTTTTCAAAATACTTCAATTGGTACACGCAAGAAATAGGCCAATTCAGCAGCTTTTTGCTCAATCTCTCGTGGAGTAAAATTCTCATCAGTACGAGTCAAGGGAATGGCTCCTTGTCCTTTTATTTCCATATAAAGGACACGACGAGCATAAATACCCTCTTTAATTTCTATTCTGATGGACTGAATGTCTTTCATAAGGAATCGGAGGAATATGCGACGATTTTTTCCAGGAAATCCCCAACGAAAAATACACACTATGCCCTCTTTTATATCGAATCGATCATAACCACTACCTACATTCCACGAAATTGTGCACCACAAATAGGAGCTAATAAAAAGACCTGCGATCCCATAGAAAGACATCACGATACCTTGTGGAAAAAAAATTATTTGCTGAGAAGGAAATAAAGATATAAAATTCCTACCAAAATAACTGGACGTTCCAACCAATAAAAACCCTAATGAACCTAAAAAAAGAATAAAGGCCCAACAGAAATTACTTGTTTTTCGAGACCCCGCTATAAGTTCTACCCATATACGTTCTGATCGCCAACTCATACTCTAACTAGACCTAGTTGCATTTTATTGGAATTGGGAGAATAACAAAAATAATTTTTTTTTTACTTTTTTTTGTTTCCGAAGTAACTCTCATCAACCAGCACTATTATGATGTGAACCTTTAGGGATAATTCATCGAATTTCTTAGATCCAAACTAAAATAATAACATCCCTTTCATATGATTTCCTAATACATATAGATATATTGACTTTACATTTCAGAAATTCTCCGATCTATTTGAAAATAGTTATAATTCATTTATCATGTTTACACATACATAAGAGCTTATGCCCGAAGGAAGCCGCATATTATACCATATTTTACTAAATAGATATCCGTGTTATGATCCAAGTAAGTCTTGAAAAAAAATATATATATATAAGATTTGTCCTTGTTGTATCTAAAAAATCTTGTTTTTTTGAACATAAAGAGATAAAGAAGCCATTGCAATTGCCGGAAATACTAAGCCCACTAAAGGCACAAAAATGGAGGGGAGACTGTTGAGAGTTATCATAGAATGGGTACCTCGATTTAATATTTGTACCTGTTATTTATTGTTATATTTATTGTTTTATATTTGAACCTTATCGTTTTATATTTGAACCTTATCCTTATATTGTTATAAAGATATCTTATAATTCATATATAATTGTTATATTATACTAAGTATACCTAAGTGAGTATATATATACTTAATAGGGAGTCTATAAGTATATGTT